GATACGATCTTCGTTGTGTATCTTGATTAATTGGATCGTTTCTTTTTGGATTCCTATAGGAAGCTTATGTAGACGTGTCTCCGAGTATTCTTCGATCATTTCGTCCAAGACGAGGAGTTCCTTTAATTCTATGAATTTTTCTAGAATACCCCTTTCTTGAATATCATTCAAAAAAATTTCGGATTGCCCGGCATTCCACCAATTAGTAACCCAAGATTCCAGACTTTTTTTAAATGAGAGAGAAAGCCACCAAGGCAAAAATACTATAGATACAAGAGGAGTGGATGCTTTCTTTTTTGCCATTTTTTCATCTGTGAATTGTTAATCAACCCACCTCATTCGTCGACTCTATGCGATCGAATCCTTCTTTCACGCATGAGTTCTATACAAGGTATGGAACCTATGAATCTATTTTATTTGTGATTTTGTGGTTAGTCTTTCAATCTCGAAAGACTAGAGAAATCGACTAATAATCAATCCATTTCGAATGAAGAAATACTAAAAAATATTGTTTCCCGATATCTCAATTGGGCAAATTCGAAACAACCGTCTCCTTTCAATGTTTCAATGAATGGCTGAAAGAACCGCTTTAAGTAATGAATATGAATCCAATTTTGAGACGAAGGAATCCACAATATCCAATATTTCAAAAAAATAGATTCACTGATTGCCCACAGACAGGAATAGTAGAATAATTGAGGGAAAGATATTGCGATACTCAAAGTAGCAAAACAAGACAGAAATTGGCTAGTTATCATTATTAAGAAATCTAATTGTTATTTTTGTGTTGGTTATTAAGGAACACAAAAGAAAGGAGAAAATAAAACGTCGAGTGACAAAAAGAAAGAATTTCGTTTTGTAGTTGTTCCGCCCGCTTTGGCTCGAATGACCCTTCTGATGAAACTTCACTTAGGTTATGTTATAGAAAAAAGGAGGATTCTTGCATTTTTCCCTCAAAGCGCCCATTTCCCATTTTTTTTTTCAAAATACTTCAATCGGTACACGCAAGAAATAGGCCGATTCAGCAGCTTTTTGTTCAATTTCTCGTGGAGTCAAATTCTCATCAGTACGAGTTAAGGGAACGGCACCCTGGCCTCGGATGTCCATATAAAGGACACGGCGGGCATAAATACCCTCTTTAACTTCTATTCTAATGGACTGAATATCTTTTATAAGGAATCGGAGGAATATGCGACGATTTTTTCCAGGAAATCCCCACCGAAAAATGCACACTATGCCCTCCTTTCTATCGAATCGATCATAACCGCTGCCTACATTCCAGGAAATTGTGCACCACAAATAGGAACTAATAAAGAGACCCGCGATTCCGTAGAAAGACATCACGATACCTTGTGGAAAAAAAATGATTTGCTGAGACGGAAAAAAAGATATCAAATTTCTACCAAGATAACTGGAAGTTCCAACCAATAAGAATCCCAATGAACCTAAAAAAAGGATAAAGGCCCAGCAGAAATTACTTATTTTTCGAGACTCCGTTATAAGTTCTATCCATATATGTTCTGATCGCCAACTCATACTTGATCCGATTGTATTTTATTGGAATTGAGAGAAACCCTCAAATTAATTTGACTTTACCTTTTTTGTTTCCGAAGTAACTCTCATCAACTAGCACTAGTTTGATGTGAACCTTTAGGAGTAATTCATCAAATTACTTAGATCTAATCTAAACTAAAATAATAACATACCCTTCATAGGATCCCACTATACATATAGATCCGAGGACTTTTTATTTCAGCTATCCAGCGATCCTGGTCGATTTGAAAACGGCTAGAATTAATTTACCCATATATTATTATGTTTCTGCAGGTATAAGAGTCCCTTCCTTTATGTTCGGCGGAAATCGCATGTTCTATCATATTTCGCTAAATAGATATCTGTGTTAGTTATGATGCAAGTCTAAGTTTTGAAAAAAAAAATAGAAGAGATGGGGTCCGTCGGGTCTAAACAATCTTGTTTTTTTGAACATGAAGAGATAAAGAAGCCATTGCAATTGCCGGAAATACTAGGCCTACTAAAGGCACAAAAATAGGGGAAAGGTTCAAAGTTGTCATAGAATGGGTACCTCGATTTATTGTTCGTACCTGTTATTATTATTTATAAATAAAGATATCTTATAATAATTCTAATTAAGAATTTTCATTATTATTGAATTATTAATTCAATTCTTAGTATAGATCTAAGTATCTATATATCTATATCTAAGTGAGGATATAGAATAAGTGCAAGGAATGTAGAGCTAAATAAATGAACTTATTCATCTTTCTACATGAAAGATATGTATGATAATCAACTTTATTCTTTTTCTTGATTTCTTTTTCTTTTATTCTTTTTACTTTTTTACTAAAGAAAGACTTTCTTCCAGATTATCGAAAGATTCGTTAGAATCCGAACCCGGAGGTATTTTTGGCGAAACCGGATTCTCGAGAAATCGAGAAAAACACAAAACTTTTTTTTCTATTTTTCTATTTGAATTATATACGTAAGATCAGAAGAAGAAATTCGTTTTGTTTGCCTAATTTCATGAAAGGAAGAATTCACCCTTTTTTTGATAGAGACTTCTTGATTAGTAATCAGAAATATAGGTAAAAGGGGTTATCCGCAGCTTTTGATTCTTTCTACAATTAGATCTTAGGTCACCAAACAAAATTCCTATTTCCTTTAATTCCGAATAAACTAACTACTCGTTTGCTACAAATAATTGAACTTAGCGCTCTATTTGGTTTTGATTGAATTTTTAGTCAAAGGAAAGAAAGCGTGGAGCTTAAATAACTCATTCAGAACACTTTTTAAAAGATTACGTGGTACGATTAGGTCGAATAATCCCTTCTGGAATAAATATTCAGCCGCTTGCGAACCTTCGGGTACTGTTTTATTCAATGTTTGTTCAATTACTCTTTTACCCGCAAACGCAATGTAAGCATTGGGTTCGGCAATAATGATATCGCCCAACATACCAAAACTAGCCGTCACCCCACCAGTAGTAGGAGATGTAAGGATTGATACATAAAATAACTTTTTATTTGATTGATAATCATATAAAGCAGACGATATTTTAGCCATTTGCATCAAACTCAAACTTCCTTCTTGCATGCGCGCCCCCCCGGAAGCACACACTATAATAAGAGGTAGAAATTTTTTGGTAGCGTATTCAATCAAACGAGTGATTTTTTCTCCGACTGCGGATCCCATACTGCCCCCCATAAACTGAAAATCCATAACCCCGACTGCTACGGGAATGCCGTTTAGTTGGCCTATGCCTGTTTGAACAGCCTCGGTTAATCCCGTCTTTCTTTGATAAGAATCAATACGATCTTTATAAGGTTCCTCCTCTGAATGAAATTCAATGGGATCTAGAGAGACCATGTCTTCGTCCATAGGATGCCAAGTACCCGGATCGATCGAAAGTTCTATTCTATCTGAACTACTCATTTTCAAATGATATCCACATTGTTCACAAATATTCATTTTTGATTTCAAAAATTTCTTATAATTTAATCCATAACAATTTTCGCATTGAACCCACAAATGCCTATATTTTTGAGTTACATCGATATCATTAGAACTTTCTCTTAGAGTTAAATCACTACCTTGCACGTGGGTTCGTATACCCGAACCCTCCCTTTCACCATTATTTCGACTTTCACCACAAATGGACCTATAAATGTAACTATCACTATCACTTACCATGGAAGTATCGATACAGATTTGAGACTGAAGATAACTATCAATGCAACTATTAATATGATTATTCCAACTATATTGAGTATCGTACATGTAACGATTATAGTAGGTATCTTCGCTCGTAGATCCATTATGTAGATAACTAGAATTCCGATAACTATAAAACGAACTTTCTAGTTCACTCAGAAACGAATGATTGTTGTCAATCTCAAAAATTGGATTTTCAATATCAAAATATATGGAATAACTGTCTCCATTACTATCCTTAACCAAAAAAGTTTCATCGGGGATGAAATTCCGAATGTCTTTGACACCGAATAAACGATCAACATTACTGTAACTAGAATCGTCACGACCCCCCCAACTCTGAATATTTTTAGTTGTATCTTTTCTGTTCGAGTCTTCAATTTCACTGGTATTTTCAATAGGACCAAGGCTGTCCATTGATTTATTTAGCCCGCACCTGCCTTCTAACTCCTTCTTAAACAACATCGAATTAAACCACCACCTTTCCATAGAGTTTTCTTGCCCCCTATTTGCATGAAAATACAATAGATGAATAGTCATTCGATCAAAAATTTTGGATTTGAATATCTTCTTTCCTATTAGACTAAACATAGAAACCCAATCGCTAGGATTGTTTATTAACTAATAAGAAAAAGGGAATGGGTGTGAGTATTGAAAAAAAATTCTCTTTTTTGGAAATCCGGAGTAATACTTCACTATATATGAATATGATATGAGGGAACCTCTTGTCATTATAAATACAATGATAAAGAGCGCTTTTTCTTATGTCGTATCAAATTCGCATCGAAAAAAAAAAAGAAATATTTGTTCTATCCTAGAAATCGTTTTTTCGTAAAATTTCGCCTAAGAACGTAATAATTTAAGATTCTATTCCACCAATATGGAAAGAAAAGGACAATATACAGGATGGGTAGAAAGAATTGTGATACTTGGCTTGATTCAGGGAAACTGCAGGATATAAAAGAATAGACCAATCCCAAGGATCCGTAGATTAATTGTGGATCCAAGACAACAATAGAAAGATTTGAGTCTTACATTTTGTATTTCAAATCTTCTATATCTAGATAAGTATGTATTAAAAAATAATATTAAAAAAAATAGAATCTTTGTATTCGGCTCAATCCTTTTAGGAAAAGATTGGGCCGAGTTTAATTGCAATTCAACTAAGATAACAAAAGGTAATTACAAAGTATCCACTGCTTTAAAATTAAATCGGATCTCCTTCCATACCTCACAAGCAGCAGCCAATTCAGGACTCCATTTGCTAGCCT